AGATATTCAAATAAATAATTTTTAATCGAATGACTATTCATCTATTGTATTTTCATGCAAAGCAAATAGGGGGTAATAAAACTCTATGGAAAGATGGTGGTTCGATTCAATACTGTTTAAGAAAGGGTTCGAACGCAGGTATGGTCTAAGTAAATCAACGGGCGGTCTTGGTCCTATTGAAAATACCAGTGAAAGTGAAGATCCGAATAGAAATGATATGAAGAAAAATAGCCATAGTTGGGGCAGTCGTGACAATTCTAGTTACAGCAATGTTGATTATTTATTCGGCGTCAAGGACATTCGGAATTTCATCTCTGATGAAACTTTTTTAGTTATGGATAGGAATGGGAACAGTTATTCCATATATTTTGATATTGAAAAGCAAATTTTCGAGATTGATAGTGGTCATTTTTTTCAGAGTGGACTAGAAAGTTATTTTTATAGTTATTGGAATTTTAGTTATCTAAATAATGGATCTAAGACTGACGATCCTTACGATGATCATTACATGGGTGGTACTCAATATAGTTGGAATAATCACATTAATAGTTGTATTGACATTTATCTTGAGTCTCAAATCTTTATTGATACTTACATTGTAAGTGGTAGTGACAATTACAGTAACAGTTACATTTCTCGTTCCGTTTGTGGTGAAAGTGAAAGTAAGGGGTCCAATATAAGTACCAGCACGAATGGTAGCACTATAATAGAAAGTTCCAATGATCTGGATGTAACTCAAAAATACAGACATTTGTGGGTTCAATGTGAAAATTGTTATGGATTAAATTATAAGAAAATTTTAAAATCCAAAATGAATCTTTGTGAACAATGTGGATATCATTTGAAAATGAGTAGTTCAGATAGAATCGAACTTTCGATCGATCCGGATACTTGGGATGCTATGGATGAAGACATGGTTTCTTTGGATCCCATTGAATTTCATTCGGAAGAGGAGCCTTATAAAGATCGTATCGATTCTTATCAACGAAAAACAGGATTAACTGAAGCCGTTCAAACAGGCATAGGCCAATTAAACGGTATTCCCATAGCACTTGGGGTTATGGATTTTCAGTTTATGGGGGGTAGTATGGGATCCGTGGTTGGAGAGAAAATAACCCGTTTGGTTGAGTACGCTACTAACAAATTTCTACCTCTTATTATAGTATGTGCTTCCGGGGGGGCGCGTATGCAAGAGGGAAGTTTGAGTTTAATGCAAATGGCTAAAATATCTTCTGCTTTATATGATTATCAATCAAATAAAAAGTTATTCTATGTACCAATTCTTACATCTCCTACTACAGGGGGGGTGACTGCTAGTTTTGGTATGTTGGGAGATATCATTATTGCCGAACCCAATGCCTATATTGCATTTGCGGGTAAAAGAGTAATTGAACAAACATTGAATAAAACAGTACCTGAAGGTTCACAGGCAGCTGAATATTTATTCCAGAAGGGCTTATTCGATCTAATCGTACCACGTAATCCTTTAAAAAGCGTTTTGAGTGAGTTATTTCAGCTCCACGCTTTCTTTCCTTTGAATACAAATTCAATAGAGCATTAAGTTCCTTTTTTATTTGTAGCAAACAAGTAATTATTTTATCAGAATCCAAATAAAACGAATATGAATGGGGTTTCTTTGTTGACATAAGATCTAAATTGTAAAAAGAATCAAAAGTAGCGGATAACTCTTTTTTATCTATATTCTTGATTACTAATTCAGTTAAGAGGCCTCTATCAACAAGAAAAAAAGTGAATTCTTTTTTTGTCAAATTCTAGGAAAATAAAAAATTTTTGTTATACGTCTTACGTATGTATATAGAATCCAAATTTTGTACCTTCTCTACTCACTTAGATATATACTTAGATTTATACTAATTCAACTTTGAATTCTAATATATTATTAATTATAATTATTTAATTCTTAATAAGATAAGATATCTTTATTTTGTTAAATAATAACAGGTATAAATAGTAAATTGAGGTATCCTTTATATGACAACTTTCGACTTTCCCTCTGTTTTGGTGCCTTTAGTAGGCTTAGTATTTCCGGCAATGGCAATGGCTTCTTTATTTCTTCATGTTCAAAAAAATAAGACTGTTTAGATCTGATGGGCCCAACTCTCATCCATTTTTTTTTTTCAAAACTAAAACTTGGATCATAACGCAAATACCTATTTATTGTAAGAAGGTATAACATGCGGCGCTTCCGTGGAAAGGAGCGCTTTGACTTGTAGAAAGATGATATGGGGTAAAGGAATTATATCTCTTTGAAAAAATATCAGGATCGCCGGATGGCTGAACTGTAAAATCGGTACATCTATATATATCGATGGGATCATACGAAGGGTATGTTTTTATTTAAAATCTAACCAACTTGATAAATTACTCTTAAAGGTTTACATCAAACTAAGTACTAGTTGATGAGAGTTACTTCGGAAACAAAAAGAGTAAAGTCTAGGGTATTCTCTCAATTCCAATAAAACGAAACCGGATCAAGTATGAGTTGTCGATCAGAACATATATGGATACAACCTATAATGGGGTCGCGAAAAACAAGTAATTTATGCTGGGCCATTATCCTTTTTTTAGGTTCATTAGGATTCTTATTGGTTGGAACTTCCAGTTATCTTGGGAGAAACTTGATATCTTTATTTCCGTCTCAGCAAATTCTTTTTTTTCCACAAGGGATTGTGATGTCTTTCTATGGGATCGCGGGTCTCTTTATTAGCTCCTATTTGTGGTGCACAATTTCGTGGAATGTAGGGGGCGGTTATGATCGATTCGATAGAAAAGAAGGAATGGTGTGTATTTTTCGTTGGGGATTCCCTGGAAAAAATCGTCGCATCTTTCTCCGATTCCTTATAAAGGATATTCAGTCCGTCAGAATAGAAGTTAAAGAGGGTATTTATGCTCGCCGTGTCCTTTATATGGATATCAGAGGCCAGGGGGCCATTCCCTTGACTCGTACTGATGAGAATGTTACTCCACGGGAAATCGAACAAAAAGCTGCCGAATTGGCCTATTTCTTGCGTGTACCGATTGAAGTATTTTGAGAAATGGGCTGAGAGAATGAATGCTTTCTCAGCAGGAAAGAAAAACTAAAGAATCCCCCTTTTTCTATACCATAACTTAACTGAAGTTTCTTCATAACGCTCATTCTAGTAAAAGAAGACGTATACGTAACGTAACAACCACAAAACAAAACTATTTTTGTGGTCTTTTATGTGTATGGAACTATACACAACTTAATTCAATAACAAAAAAATAAGTAACAAATTGAAAAAATGAATTCATCCTTTCTATTTTATATCAAAGCATTTCGAAATACATAAATTTTTTGATTCCGGACTCTGAGTAGTCAGTGAAATTTTTTAAAAATAGAAGGTATTTTGATATAATGATAGAAAAGAATATTCATTACTTAAATAAAGGGGTTCTTTCAGGCAGTCATCGATTCGTCGAAAGGAGGATACTTGCTTCGAATTTAACCAATTACTATATCTGTAAACAATATAAGATTTTTTTGTTAATTCTTTGAATTCGAAGTGGATTCTTACTCTATTTCTGTATTCTTTCTACATTCAAAATTCAAAGACTAACTCCGAAATCACAAATAAAAAAAGTGAATAGATTAATAAGTTCGATACTTTGTAATAGAACTCATGCATGAGAGAAATATTGGATGGCGTAGAGTCAACTAATGAGGTCGGTTCAGTAAAAATTAATAGACGAAATAAATGAAAAAATGTCAAAAAAGAAAGCATTCACCCCTCTTTTATATCTTGCATCTATAGTATTTTTGCCCTGGTGGATTTCTCTCTCATTTAATAAAAGTCTGGAATCTTGGGTTACTTATTGGTGGAATACTAGGCAATCTGAAATTTTTTTGAATGATATTCAAGAAAAGAATATTATAACAAATTTCATAGAATTGGAAGAAATCCTTCTTTTGGAGGAAATGATCAAGGAATACTCGGAGACACATTTACAAAACCTTCGTATAGGAATCCACAAAGAAACGCTCCAATTAATCAAGATACAAAACGAGGATCATATTCATATGATTTTGCACTTCTCGACAAATATAATCTGTTTCGTTATTCTAAGTGGTTATTCTATTTTGGGTAATGAAGAACTTGTTATTCTTAACTCTTGGGCTCAGGAATTCCTATATAACTTAAGTGACACAATAAAAGCTTTTTCTATTCTTTTATTAACGGATTTATGTATCGGATTCCATTCGCCCCATGGTTGGGAACTAATGATTAGCTTTGTCTACAAAGATTTTGGATTTGCTCATAATGATCAAATTATATCTGGTCTTGTTTCTACTTTTCCAGTCATTCTAGATACTCTATTTAAATTTTGGATTTTTCGTTATTTAAATCGTGTTTCTCCGTCACTTGTAGTGATTTATCATTCAATGAATGATTAAAAAAGAATCTACGGATATTAATCCAATTCAATTCTAACGTTTCTTACTTTGTAGTTGTACAGAAGCAAAGCATGTAAAATCATACTTACTCTTTCTATTTCTACCCATCCCAAAGATTTATTCTATATATTATTTATTCCAGTAAAATTATTCCAGTAAATAGCAGAATTGCGGATAGGGAACTAGGTTAGCGACCTACCAAATTTATTGTAGACATTTTTGGGCTCAATGGTTGGACCATGCAAACTAGAAAGACTTTTTCTTGGATAAAGGAACAAATTAATCGATCCATTTCCGTATCGCTCATGATATATATCATAACTCGGCCATCCATTTCAAGCGCATATCCCATTTTTGCACAGCAAGGTTATGAAAATCCACGAGAAGCGACTGGTCGTATTGTATGTGCCAATTGCCATTTAGCTAATAAGCCCGTGGATATTGAAGTTCCACAAACGGTACTTCCAGATACTGTATTTGAAGCAGTTGTTCGAATCCCTTATGATATGCAACTAAAACAAGTTCTTGCTAATGGTAAAAAGGGTGCTTTGAATGTAGGGGCTGT